GACAGAGTTAGAAAAGATAAAATCTTTGATGATTCCATCATACATGATGGAATTTCGAAAACTTCTGGATAGGTATCCTACATCTGAACTGAATCCTTTCTGGTTAAAGAATCTCTTTCTAGTTGTTCTGGAACAATTAGGAGATTCTCTGGAAGAAATACGGGGTTCTGCTTCTGGTGGCAACATGCTATTGGGTGGTGGTCCCACTTATGGGGTCAAATCACTACGTTCTAAGAAGAAATATTGGAAGATCAATCTCATCGATCTTGTAAGTATCATACCAAATCCCATCAATCGAATCATTTTTTCGAGAAATACGAGACATCTAAGTCGTACAAGTAAAGAGATCTATTCATTGATAAGAAAAAGAAAAAACGTGAACGATGATTGGATTGATGAGAAAATAGAATTCTGGGTAGCGAACAGTGATTCGATTGATGATGAAGAAAGAGAATTCTTGGTTCAGTTCTCCACCTTAACGACAGAAAAAAGGATTGATCAAATTCTATTGAGTCTGACTCATAGTGATCATTTATCAAAGAATGACTCTGGTTATCAAATGATTGAACAACCGGGATCAATTTCCTTACGATACTTAGTTGACATTCATCAAAAGGATCTAATGAATTATGAGTTCAATAGATCCTGTTTAGCAGAAAGACGGATATTCCTTGCTCATTATCAGACAATCACTTATTCACAAACCTCGTGTGGGGCTAATAGTTTTCATTCCCCATCTCCTCATGGAAAACCCTTTTCGCTCCGCTTAGCCCTATCCCCTTCTAGAGGTATTTTAGTGATAGGTTCTATAGGAACTGGACGATCCTGTTTGGTCAAATACCTAGCGACAAACTCCTATGTTCCTTTCATTACGGTATTTCCGAACAAGTTCCTGGATGACAAGCCTAAAGGTTATCTTATTGATGATATCGATATTGATGATAGTGACGATATTGATGATGACCTTGATCTTGCTATTGATATGGAGCTGCTAATTATGACGAATGTGCTAACTATGTATATGACGCCGAAAATAGACCCATTTGATATCACCCTTCAATTCGAATTAGCAAAAGCAATGTCTCCTTGCATAATATGGATTCCAAACATTCATGATCTGCATGTGAATGAGTCGAATTACTTATCCCTCGGTCTATTAGAGAACTATCTCTCCAGGGATTGTGAAAGATGTTCCACTGGAAAGATTCTTGTTATTGCTTCGACTCATATTCCCCAAAAAGTGGATCCCGCTCTAATAGCTCCGAATAAATTAAATACATGCATTAAGATACGAAGGCTTCTTCTTCCACAACAACGAAAGCACTTTTTCATTCTTTCATATACTAGGGGATTTCACTTGGAAAAGAAGATGTTCCATACTAACGGATTCGGGTCCATAACCATGGGTTCCAATGCGCGAGATCTTGTAGCACTTATCAATGAGGCCCTATCAATTAGTATTACACAGAAGAAATCCATTATAGAAACTAATACAATTAGATCAGCTCTTCATAGAAAAACTTGGGATTTTCGATCCCAGATAAGATCGGTTCAGGATCATGGGATCCTTTTCTATCAGATAGGAAGGGCTGTTACACAAAATGTACTTCTAAGTAATTGCCCCATAGATCCTATATCTATCTATATGAAGAAGAAATCATGTAAGGGAGGGGATTCTTATTTGTACAAATGGTACTTCGAACTTGGAACGAGCATGAAGAAATTCACGATACTTCTTTATCTTTTGAGTTGTTCTGCCGGATCGGTCGCTCAAGATCTTTGGTCTTCATCCAGATACGATGAAAAAAATTGGATCACTTCTTATGGATTCGTTGAGAATGATTCTGATCTAGTTCATGGCCTATTACTATTATTACTATTAGAAGTAGAAGGCGCTCTGGCTCTGGCGGGATCCTCACGGACAGAAAAATATTGCAGTCAGTTTGATAATAATCGAGTGACATTACTTCTTCGGTCCGAACCAAGGAATCAGTTAGATATGATGCAAAATGGATCTTGTTCTATCGTTGATCAGAGATTTCTATATGAAAAATATGAATCGGAGTTTGAAGAAGGGGAAGGGGCCCTCGATCCGCAACAGATAGAGGAGGATTTATTCAATCACATAGTTTGGGCTCCTAGAATATGGCGCCCTTGTGGCAATCTATTTGATTGTATCGAAAGGCCCACTGAATTGGGATTTCCCTATTGGACTGGGTCATTTCGGGGTAAATGGATCATTTATCATAAAGAGGATGAGCTTCAAGAGAATGATTCGGAGTTCTTGCAGAGTGGAACCATGCAGTACCAGACACGAGATAGATTTTCCAAAGAACAAGGCTTTTTTCGAACAAGCCAATTCATTTGGGACCCTGCGGATCCATTCTTTTCCCTATTCAAAGATCAGCCCTCTGCCTCTGTGTTTTCACGTCGAGAATTCTTTGCAGATGAAGAGATGTCAAAAGGGCTTATTGCTTCCCAAACAAATCCTCCTACATCT